GTCCCTGTAGCTTACAAAAAGCATGACACTGAAGATGTCAAGATGGCTGCCTCTCCGCACCCAGGGACAAAAGACTTAGTCCTAACCTTACTGTTAGTTTTTGCTAGGTATATACATGCAAGTATCCGCGCGCCAGTGTAGACGCCCTGGACACCCTGATGGGTAGATAGGAGCAGGTATCAGGCTCACCACAACCGTAGCCCAAAACGCCTTGCAATTGCCACGCCCCCACGGGTCATCAGCAGTAGTTAATATTAAGCAATGAGTGTAAACTTGACTTAGCCATAGCAAATCAGGGTCGGTAAATCCTGTGCCAGCCACCGCGGTCAGACAGGAGACCCAAATTAACTTTATAACGGCGTAAAGCGTGGTCACATGTTATCCAAGTAACTAAGATTAAAAAGCAACTGAGCCGTCACAAGCCCAAGATGCCAATAAAGCCTCCTAAACAAAGAAGATCTTAGAACAACGATCAATTGAAACCCACGAAAGCCAGGGCCCAAACTGGGATTAGATACCCCACTATGCCTGGCCCTAAATCTTGATGCTTACCCCTACTAAAGCATCCGCCCGAGAACTACGAGCACCAACGCTTAAAACTCTAAGGACTTGGCGGTGTCCCAAACCCACCTAGAGGAGCCTGTTCTGTAATCGATGATCCACGATATACCCAACCATTCCTTGCCAAAACAGCCTACATACCGCCGTCGCCAGCCCACCTCCCCTGAAAGCCCAACAGTGAGCGCAATAGCCCAACCCCGCTAACACGACAGGTCAAGGTATAGCCTATGGAATGGAAGCAATGGGCTACATTTTCTAGACTAGAACACAACGGCAAAGGGGCATGAAATAGCCCCTGGAAGGCGGATTTAGCAGTAAAGTGGGACAATCGAGCCCTCTTAAGCCGGCTCTGGGACACGTACATACCGCCCGTCACCCTCTTCGCAGGCGCCCCCTCCCCTATAAATTAATAAGCCACCCAGCCAAAGACGAGGTAAGTCGTAACAAGGTAAGTGTACCGGAAGGTGCACTTAGACTACCAAGACGTAGCTTAAACTAAAGCATTCAGCTTACACCTGAAAAATGTCTGCTAGCACCAGATCGTCTTGATGCCAAACTCTAGCCCAACCGACATGACCTGGAATAACAAAGCTACTCCCTGCACCCAACTAAAGCATTCACCAGTCCCAGTATAGGCGATAGAAAAGACACCATTGGAGCGATAGAGACCACGTACCGTAAGGGAAAGATGAAATAGCAATGAAAAAATCTAAGCTAAAAACAGCAAAGATCAACCCTTGTACCTTTTGCATCATGGTCTAGCAAGAAAAACCAAGCAAAATGAATTTAAGTTTGCCACCCCGAAACCCAAGCGAGCTACTTGCGAGCAGCTATTGTTGAGCGAACCCGTCTCTGTGGCAAAAGAGTGGGATGACTTGCTAGTAGAGGTGAAAAGCCAATCGAGCTGGGTGATAGCTGGTTGCCTGTGAAACGAATTTAAGTTCACTCTTAATTCTTCTCCAAGGAAACTACGAACCCTAATGAAGCGAATTAAGGGCAATTTAAAGGAGGTACAGCTCCTTTAAAAAAGAATACAATCTCTACGAGCGGATAAGTATCAACACCCCAATCATACTGTGGGCCCTCAAGCAGCCATCAACAAAGAGTGCGTTAAAGCTCTATTCCCTAAAAATATAAGAACCTTACGACTCCCTCCTCATTAACAGGCCAACCTATACTTAAATAGGAGAATTAATGCTAGAATGAGTAACCTGGGTCCTCCCTCTACGACGCAAGCTTACATCCGGACATTATTAACAAATAACCAATATACGACCAATCAAACAAGCAGAGTATTAAGTATCTTGTTAACCCGACAGAGGAGCGTCCATTAAGAAAGATTAAAACCTGTAAAAGGAACTAGGCAAACCGTCAAGGCCCGACTGTTTACCAAAAACATAGCCTTCAGCAAACCAAAAACAAGTATTGAAGGTGATGCCTGCCCGGTGACTCACGTTCAACGGCCGCGGTATCCTAACCGTGCAAAGGTAGCGCAATCAATTGTCCCATAAATCGAGACTAGTATGAATGGCTAAACGAGGTCTTAACTGTCTCTTACAGGCAATCGGTGAAATTGATCTCCCTGTACAAAAGCAGGGATAATTACATAAGACGAGAAGACCCTGTGGAACTTTAAAACCAGCAGCCACCTTAAATCACCTACACACCCACCGGGTTCACTGACACACAAGCATTCTGGCCTGCGTTTTTCGGTTGGGGGCGACCTTGGAGCAAAACAAAACCTCCCAAATATTGGACCATAACTCCAGACTAAGAGCAACCCCTCAACGTGCTAACAGCACCCAGACCCAATACAATTGATTAATGGACCAAGCTACCCCAGGGATAACAGCGCATCTCCTCCAAGAGTCCGTATCGAAGAGGAGGTTTACGACCTCGATGTTGGATCAGGACATCCTAGTGGTGCAGCCGCTACTAAGGGTTCGTTTGTTCAACGATTAACAGTCCTACGTGATCTGAGTTCAGACCGGAGTAATCCAGGTCGGTTTCTATCTATGATGAGCTCTTCCCAGTACGAAAGGAGAGGAAAAGCGAGGCCAATACCACAAGCAAGCCTTCGCCTTAAGTAATGAAACCAACTAAATTACAAAAGGCTATCACACCACCCCACGTCCAAGAAAAGGACCAGCTAGCGTGGCAGAGCTCGGAAAATGCAAAAGGCTTAAGTCCTTTAAATCAGAGGTTCAAATCCTCTCCCTAGCTAAATCTACCCCATGGCCAACTACCCCCTTCTAGTCAACTTCATCATGGCATTATCCTACGCCCTTCCCATCTTGATCGCAGTAGCCTTTCTAACCCTGGTAGAACGCAAAATCCTAAGCTACATACAAGGCCGGAAAGGCCCAAATGTTGTTGGGCCCTTCGGCCTCCTACAACCGCTGGCTGACGGAATCAAGCTATTTATCAAAGAACCCATCCGACCATCAACATCCTCCCCTATCCTATTTATCATGACACCAATACTAGCTCTACTCCTAGCAATTTCAATCTGAACCCCACTTCCCATTCCATTCTCCCTGGCTGACCTCAACCTCGGCATCCTCTTCCTACTAGCTATATCAAGCCTGGCAGTGTACTCAATTCTCTGATCAGGATGAGCCTCCAACTCAAAGTACGCCCTAATCGGAGCACTACGAGCCGTAGCCCAGACAATCTCCTACGAAGTAACCCTAGCAATTATTCTTCTATCCGTTGTCCTCCTTAGCGGAAACTACACCCTCAGCACCCTTGCAGTCACCCAAGAACCTCTATACCTCATCTTTGCCTGCTGACCCCTTGCCATAATATGATACGTATCCACGCTCGCCGAGACCAATCGCGCTCCCTTTGACCTAACAGAAGGAGAGTCGGAACTAGTCTCCGGGTTCAACGTAGAATATGCAGCAGGACCATTCGCCCTTTTCTTCTTAGCCGAATACGCCAACATCATACTCATAAATACTCTAACTACCATCCTATTCTTCAACCCAAGCCTCCTCAACCCACCACAAGAGCTATTTCCAGTAGTACTTGCCACAAAAGTCCTGCTCTTGTCAGCAGGGTTCCTATGAATTCGTGCCTCTTACCCCCGGTTCCGATACGACCAACTAATGCACCTACTATGAAAAAACTTTTTACCGCTCACACTAGCCCTGTGCCTCTGACACACCAGCATACCAATTTGCTACGCGGGCCTGCCCCCCTACCTATAAACCCAAAGGAAATGTGCCTGAACTCTTAAGGGTCACTATGATAAAGTGAACATGGAGGTATACCAGCCCTCTCATTTCCTAGCACTTAGAAAAGCAGGAATCGAACCCGCACTAGAGGAATCAAAACCCTCCATACTTCCTTTATATTACTTCCTAGTAGGGTCAGCTAAACAAGCTATCGGGCCATACCCCGAAATGATGGTTTAACCCCTTCGCCTGCTAATAAACCCCCAAGCAAAACTAATCTTCATTATTAGCCTACTCTTAGGAACCACCATCACAATCTCAAGCAACCACTGAGTCATAGCCTGAACCGGACTCGAAATCAACACACTTGCCATCCTTCCACTGATCTCAAAATCCCACCACCCACGGGCTATTGAAGCCGCCACTAAATACTTCTTGGTCCAAGCAGCTGCCTCCGCCCTGGTCCTATTCGCCAGCATAACCAACGCATGGCACACAGGACAATGAGATATCACTCAACTCTCCCATCCAGTGTCATGCTTAATCTTAACCTCAGCCATTGCAATAAAACTAGGATTAGTGCCCTTCCACTTCTGATTCCCAGAAGTACTACAAGGTTCACCCCTAATAACCGGACTCATCCTAGCCACTGCCATGAAACTCCCACCAATTGCTCTATTATATATAACCTCTCCCTCACTAAACCCCACATTACTAACCACCATGGCCATCCTCTCAACAGCCCTGGGAGGATGAATAGGCCTCAACCAAACACAAATCCGAAAAATCCTAGCTTTTTCCTCTATCTCCCACCTAGGATGAATAACAGTTGTCATCTCATACAACCCCAAACTTACCCTCCTTAACTTCTACCTATACGCACTAATAACTACAGCCGTCTTCCTCACCATAAATACTATTAAGACCCTAAAACTATCTTCCCTAATAACTGCATGAACCAAAACTCCCTCACTAAATGCAATGTTACTCCTAACCCTACTCTCTCTGGCAGGACTCCCTCCCTTAACAGGATTCCTCCCTAAATGACTAATCATCCAAGAACTAACCAAGCAAGATATAGCCCCAACAGCCACAATCATCTCCCTCCTCTCCCTGCTAGGCTTATTTTTCTACCTCCGCCTAGCGTACTGCACAACAATCACACTCCCCCCACACACGACAAACCACATGAAACAGTGACACACCCACAAACCCACCCCCATCTCAATCGCCATCCTAACCACCATATCCATCGCCCTCCTGCCCATCGCTCCCATAATCCTTACCATTATCTAAGAAACTTAGGATTACCCAAACCGAAGGCCTTCAAAGCCTTAAACAAGAGTTAAACCCTCTTAGTTTCTGCTAAAGTCCGCAGGATACTACCCTGCATCCTCTGAATGCAACTCAGATACTTTAATTAAGCTAGGACCTTCCTAAACCACTGGACAGATGGGCTTCGATCCCATGACTCTACAGTTAACAGCTGTATGCCTCAACCAACAGGCCTCTGCCCAAGGCCCCGGCGCACGATTAGTGCACATCAATGAGCTTGCAACTCACCATGAACTTCACCACAGGGCCGATAAGAAGAGGAATTGAACCTCTGTAAAAAGGACTACAGCCTAACGCTTACACACTCAGCCATCTTACCTATGACATTCATCACCCGATGACTATTCTCAACCAATCACAAAGATATCGGAACTCTGTACCTAATCTTCGGCGCATGAGCCGGAATAGTAGGTACCGCCCTAAGCCTTCTCATCCGAGCAGAACTAGGCCAACCAGGAGCCCTTCTAGGAGACGACCAAGTCTACAACGTAATCGTCACCGCCCATGCCTTTGTAATAATCTTCTTTATAGTCATGCCTATTATAATCGGGGGATTCGGAAACTGACTAGTTCCCCTGATAATCGGAGCCCCAGATATAGCATTCCCACGAATAAACAATATAAGCTTCTGACTACTCCCCCCATCTTTCCTTCTCCTACTAGCATCCTCTACAGTCGAAGCAGGAGCAGGCACAGGCTGAACAGTATACCCCCCACTAGCTGGCAACTTAGCCCACGCCGGAGCATCAGTTGATTTAGCAATCTTCTCCCTACACCTAGCTGGTATTTCCTCAATCCTAGGTGCTATCAACTTCATCACAACAGCAATCAACATGAAACCCCCCGCCCTCTCACAATACCAAACCCCTCTCTTCGTCTGATCCGTCCTAATCACCGCGGTTCTCCTACTACTTTCCCTACCCGTACTAGCTGCAGGAATTACAATACTTCTTACAGACCGCAACCTCAACACCACATTTTTCGACCCCGCAGGAGGAGGAGACCCCATCCTATACCAACACCTCTTCTGATTCTTCGGACATCCAGAAGTTTACATCCTAATTCTCCCAGGATTCGGAATTATCTCCCACGTAGTAACCTATTACGCAGGAAAAAAAGAACCATTCGGTTACATAGGAATAGTATGAGCCATGCTCTCCATCGGATTCCTGGGTTTCATCGTCTGAGCCCACCACATATTTACAGTGGGCATGGACGTTGACACCCGAGCATACTTCACATCCGCCACAATAATCATCGCCATCCCAACCGGCATCAAAGTATTCAGCTGACTCGCCACGCTCCACGGCGGCACAATCAAATGAGACCCCCCTATGCTATGAGCCCTAGGCTTCATCTTCCTATTCACTATTGGAGGCTTAACAGGAATTATCCTAGCAAATTCATCCCTAGATATCGCCCTACACGACACCTACTACGTAGTTGCCCACTTCCACTACGTCCTATCAATAGGAGCTGTATTTGCAATCCTGGCAGGATTCACACACTGATTCCCCCTATTTACAGGATATACTCTTCACTCAACATGAGCTAAAACCCACTTTGGAGTGATATTCGTGGGCGTAAACCTTACTTTCTTCCCCCAACACTTCCTAGGCCTAGCCGGCATGCCACGACGATACTCAGACTACCCTGACGCCTACACACTATGAAATGCCATCTCCTCCGTAGGCTCACTAATCTCTCTAACAGCCGTAATCATACTAGTCTTTATCATCTGAGAAGCTTTCGCATCAAAACGTAAAGCCGTACAACCAGAGCTAACAAGCACAAACGTCGAATGAATCCACGGCTGCCCACCCCCTTTCCACACTTTCGAAGAACCCCCCTTCGTTCAAGTCCAAGAAAGGAAGGAATCGAACCCCCATATGTTGGTTTCAAGCCAACCGCATAAACCACTTATGCTTCTTTCTCATAAAGAGGCGTTAGTAAAATAATTACATAGCCTTGTCAAGGCTAAATTGCAGGCGAAACCCCTGCACACCTCCACAACCATCATGGCAAACCACTCACAATTCAACTTCCAAGACGCCGCCTCACCCATCATAGAAGAACTCATGGGCTTCCACGACCACGCCCTAATGGTCGCCCTAGCAATCTGCAGCTTAGTCCTTTATTTACTAACCCTGATACTAACAGAAAAACTGTCATCAAGCACAGTCGACGCACAAGAGATTGAACTTGTATGAACAATCCTACCAGCCATAGTGCTAGTCATGCTAGCCTTACCCTCCCTACGAATCCTTTACATAATAGACGAAATCAACGAACCAGACCTGACACTAAAGGCCATCGGCCACCAATGATACTGAACCTACGAATATACCGACCTAAAAGATCTAACATTCGACTCCTACATAATCCCCACAGCAGACCTACCTCTAGGACACTTCCGCCTACTAGAAGTCGACCATCGTGTTGTTGTCCCCATAAGCTCTACCATCCGAGTCATCGTCACTGCAGATGATGTACTCCACTCATGAGCCGTCCCCAGCCTAGGCGTAAAAACCGACGCCATCCCAGGACGCCTCAATCAAACTTCATTCCTTGCCTCCCGCCCCGGAGTCTTCTACGGGCAGTGCTCAGAAATCTGCGGAGCCAACCACAGCTTCATACCAATCGTAGTGGAATCCACCCCACTCGCCAACTTCGAAAGCTGATCCACCCTAATATCATCCTAATCATTAAGAAGCTATGAACCAGCATTAGCCTTTTAAGCTAAAGAAAGAGGGCCCTCCCCTCCTTAATGAAATGCCTCAACTAAACCCTAACCCTTGATTTTTTATCATGATCACTTCATGACTCACCTATTCCCTAATCATCCAACCCAAACTCTTAACATTCGTAACAATAAATCCCCCATCTAGCAAGCCCCCTGCCGCTCCACGCACCACCCCCTGACCCTGACCATGAACTTAAGCTTCTTCGACCAATTCTCAAGCCCATCCCTCCTAGGAATCCCACTAGTTCTTATCTCAATAACATTCCCAGCCCTCCTGCTACCTTCTCTGGACAACCGATGAATCACCAACCGACTCTCAACCCTACAACTATGATTCATCAACCTAGTCACAAAACAACTAATAATGCCCCTAGACAAAAAAGGACACAAATGAGCCTTAATTCTAACTTCCCTCATAATCTTCCTCCTGCTTATCAACTTATTAGGGCTCCTCCCTTACACATTCACCCCAACCACTCAACTATCCATAAACCTAGCTCTAGCTTTCCCACTATGACTTGCCACCCTCCTAACAGGCCTACGAAATCAGCCCTCAGCCTCCCTAGGCCACCTCCTTCCAGAAGGAACCCCCACCCCACTAATCCCAGCCCTAATCCTAATCGAAACAACTAGTCTGCTCATCCGCCCACTAGCCCTAGGCGTCCGTCTAACCGCTAACCTCACAGCAGGACACCTCCTCATCCAACTAATCTCCACAGCCACAACCGCCCTATTCTCAACAATACCAATGGTCTCGATCCTCACCCTACTCATCCTTTTCCTACTAACAATCTTAGAAGTAGCAGTAGCAATAATTCAAGCCTACGTATTCGTACTACTTCTCAGCCTCTACCTACAAGAAAACATCTAACCCCACCAATGGCTCACCAAGCACACTCTTATCACATAGTAGACCCCAGCCCATGGCCCATCCTCGGAGCAGCCTCCGCTCTCCTAATAACTTCAGGACTAACAATATGATTCCACTACAACTCCCCTCGACTGCTAATCCTAGGCCTTCTTTCCACTGCCCTTGTCATATTCCAATGATGACGAGACATTGTACGAGAAAGCACATTCCAAGGCCACCACACCCCCACAGTACAAAAAGGCCTACGATATGGAATAGCCCTATTCATCACATCAGAGGCTTTCTTTTTCCTAGGCTTTTTCTGAGCTTTCTTCCACTCAAGCTTAGCCCCTACCCCAGAACTAGGAGGACAATGACCCCCCGTCGGTATCAAACCCCTAAACCCCATAGAAGTTCCCCTCCTAAACACTGCCATCCTCCTAGCTTCAGGAGTTACCGTCACATGAGCCCACCACAGCATCACAGAAGCCAACCGAAAGCAGGCAATCCATGCCCTACTCCTAACAGTCCTCCTAGGATTCTACTTCACCGCCCTCCAAGCTATAGAATACTACGAAGCCCCATTCTCCATCGCCGACGGAGTCTACGGCTCAACCTTCTTCGTCGCTACCGGCTTCCACGGCCTGCACGTAATCATCGGCTCTACATTCCTACTAGTATGCCTCCTACGCTTAATCAAATACCACTTCACATCAAACCACCACTTCGGATTCGAAGCTGCCGCCTGATACTGACACTTCGTAGACGTTGTATGATTATTCCTCTACATTTCCATCTACTGATGAGGATCTTACTCTTCTAGTATATTAAATACAATCGACTTCCAATCCTTAAAATCTGGTTCAAACCCAGAGAAGAGTAATGAACATAATTCTGTTCATACTAGCCTTATCACTAACCCTAAGCATCCTCCTCACTGCACTAAATTTCTGACTTGCCCAAATAAACCCTGACCCAGAAAAACTATCCCCATACGAATGCGGATTTGACCCCCTAGGATCTGCCCGCCTTCCCTTCTCGATCCGCTTTTTTCTAGTAGCCATTCTATTCCTCCTATTCGACCTAGAAATTGCCCTACTCCTCCCACTACCATGAGCCACTCAGCTGCAATCACCCACCACTACCCTAATTTGAGCCTCTTCCCTCATCCTCCTCCTCACACTAGGCCTAGTGTACGAATGAGCTCAAGGCGGATTAGAATGAGCAGAATAACAGAAAGTTAGTCTAACTAAGACGGTTGATTTCGACTCAACAAATTATAGCTCACACCCTATAACTTTCTTTATGTCCTACCTTCACCTAAGCTTCTACTCGGCTTTCACTCTAAGCAGCCTAGGCCTAGCTTTCCACCGAACCCACCTAATTTCCGCCCTATTATGCCTGGAAAGCATAATACTTTCCATGTACGTCGCCCTAGCCATATGGCCCATCCAAATACAATCACCCTCTTCCACCCTACTGCCAATCCTCATACTAACCTTCTCCGCCTGCGAAGCAGGAACAGGACTAGCCCTACTAGTAGCCTCCACCCGAACCCACGGCTCCGACCACCTACACAACTTCAACCTCCTACAATGCTAAAAATCATCATTCCAACCGCTATACTCCTCCCTCTGACCTTTTTCTCCCCACGCAAACATCTGTGAACTAACACCACCCTATACAGCCTACTAATTGCCAGCATCAGCCTTCAATGGCTCGTCCCAACATACTACCCAAGCAAGAACTTAACCCCATGGACCTCCATTGACCAAATCTCCTCCCCACTACTAGTTCTCTCATGCTGACTCCTCCCTCTCATAATCATAGCAAGCCAAAACCACCTAGAACCAGAACCAACCATCCGTAAACGAATTTTCGCTACAACCGTCATCCTCGCCCAACTATTCATCCTCCTAGCCTTCTCCGCCTCAGAGCTCATACTATTCTACATCGCATTCGAAGCAACCCTCATCCCCACCCTCATCCTCATCACCCGATGAGGCAACCAACCAGAACGCCTAAACGCCGGCATTTACCTCCTATTCTACACACTCGCCAGCTCACTCCCCCTACTAATCGCCATCTTACACCTACAAAACCAAATCGGTACACTATACTTCCCAATACTAAAGCTCTCACACCCTACTATAAACAACTCCTGGTCCGGCCTGATCGCAAGCTTAGCTCTACTATTAGCATTCATAGTTAAAGCCCCCCTATACGGCCTACACCTATGACTACCCAAAGCCCATGTAGAGGCTCCTATCGCTGGCTCCATGCTACTGGCAGCCCTCCTCCTAAAACTCGGAGGATACGGTATCATACGAGTCACCATCCTAGTAGACCCAACATCAAGCAACCTCCACTACCCCTTCATTACCCTAGCTCTATGAGGTGCATTAATAACTAGTGCTATCTGCCTACGACAAATCGACCTAAAATCCCTCATCGCCTACTCATCTGTCAGCCACATGGGCCTTGTCGTCGCCGCAACTATAATTCAAACCCAATGAGCAATCTCAGGGGCAATAATCCTAATAATCTCCCACGGCTTAACCTCTTCAATACTATTCTGCCTAGCCAACACCAACTACGAACGAACCCACAGTCGAATTCTCCTACTAACACGAGGCCTCCAACCACTTCTACCCCTAATAGCCACATGATGACTTCTAGCCAACCTAACAAACATAGCCCTGCCCCCAACAACCAACCTCATAGCAGAATTAACCATCGTAATCGCGCTATTCAACTGATCTTCCTTCACAATCCTCTTAACAGGAGGCGCAATCCTACTCACTGCCTCATACACTCTATACATACTCATAACCACACAACGAGGCCCACTCCCATCTCATATCACATCCATCCAAAACTCCTCCACCCGAGAGCACCTTCTCATGGCCCTACACATAATCCCTATAGCACTCCTCATCCTCAAACCCGAACTAATCTCTGGCATCCCCATATGCAAGCATAGTTTCAATCAAAACATTAGACTGTGATTCTAAAAACAGAAGTTAAACCCTTCTTGCTCGCCGAGGGGAGGTCAAACCAACGAGAACTGCTAACTCTTGTATCTGAGCATAAAACCTCAGTCCCCTTACTTTCAAAGGATAACAGTAATCCAATGGTCTTAGGAGCCACTCATCTTGGTGCAAATCCAAGTGAAAGTAATGGACCTATCATTAGTCCTAAACACATTCATACTCCTAACCCTAACAACCCTCCTCACCCCTATCCTATTCCCCATATTATCTAACAACCTCAAAAACACCCCCACCACCATCACAAATACAGTCAAAACTTCCTTCCTAATCAGCCTAATCCCCATAACAATCTATATCCACTCTGGGACAGAATGCCTAACCACCATCTGAGAATGAAAATACATTATGAACTTCAAAATCCCCATCAGCCTAAAAATAGATTTTTACTCACTCACCTTCTTCCCCATTGCACTATTCGTATCCTGGTCCATCCTGCAATTCGCAACATGATACATAGCTTCAGACCCATACATTACAAAATTCTTCACCTACCTCCTACTCTTCTTAATCGCCATGCTCATCCTAATTATCGCCAACAACCTATTCGTCCTGTTCATCGGCTGAGAAGGGGTTGGAATTATATCATTCCTCCTAATCAGCTGATGACATGGACGAGCAGAAGCCAACACCGCCGCCCTTCAAGCCGTCCTCTACAACCGAGTTGGAGACATTGGACTTATCCTCTGCATAGCATGACTAGCTTCCTCCATAAACACCTGAGAAATCCAACAACTCCCCTCTCCATCCCAAACCCCCACCCTCCCCCTACTAGGCCTAATCCTAGCCGCAACAGGCAAATCCGCCCAATTTGGCCTCCACCCATGACTCCCAGCTGCCATAGAAGGCCCAACTCCTGTCTCCGCCCTCCTCCACTCCAGCACAATAGTAGTCGCCGGAATCTTCCTACTCATCCGAACCCACCCCCTATTCCACAACAACCAGACCGCCCTAACCCTATGCCTGTGCCTCGGTGCAATCTCCACACTATTTGCAGCCACATGCGCCCTCACACAAAATGACATCAAAAAAATCATCGCATTTTCCACCTCCAGCCAACTAGGACTTATAATAGTTACAATCGGCCTAAACCTTCCCGAACTAGCTTTCCTCCACATTTCAACCCACGCATTCTTCAAAGCCATACTCTTTTTATGCTCTGGCTCTATCATCCACAGCCTCAACGGTGAACAAGACATCCGAAAAATAGGAGGACTCCAAAAAATACTCCCCACAACCACCGCATGCTTAACTATTGGCAACCTAGCCCTAATAGGAACCCCATTCCTAGCCGGATTCTACTCAAAAGACCAAATCATTGAAAGCCTAAATACCTCCTACCTAAACACCTGAGCCCTCCTCCTAACCCTATTAGCTACATCCTTCACTGCAGTATACACAATCCGAATAACCGTACTAGTGCAAACCGGCTTCGTTCGAATCCCGCCCCTAACCCCTATAAATGAAAACAACCCCGCAGTAATCTCCCCCATCACCCGCCTTGCACTAGGAAGCATCATAGCAGGATTCCTCATTACCTCCTTCATCGCCCCTACAAAAACCCCCCCAATGACAATACCACTATCCATCAAAATAACCGCCCTAGCAGTCACAGCCCTAGGAATCGCCCTAGCCCTAGAAATATCAAAAATAACCCAAACACATATTCTAACAAAACAAACCCCTTTCTCAAACTTCTCTGTCTCCCTAGGATACTTCAACCCCCTAACGCACCGTCTCAGCATAACCAAATCCCTGAGCGGAGGACAAAACATTGCCTCCCACCTAATCGACCTCTCCTGATATAAAATACTAGGGCCAGAAGGTCTAGCTACCCTACAAATGACAACAGCCAAAACCGCTACCACCTTCCACACCGGCCAAATCAAAGCCTACCTAGGAGCATTCGCCCTATCCATCCTCATTATACTATTATCCACATACAGGACATACAGAATCAACAAATGGCCCTCAACCTTCGCAAAAACCATCAAATCCTAAAAATCATCAACAACGCCCTAATCGACCTTCCTGCACCCTCAAATATCTCAACATGATGAAACTTCGGCTCACTGCTAGGCCTATGCCTAATCACCCAAATCATCACAGGCCTACTACTAGCCACGCACTACACAGCAGACACCAGCCTAGCTTTCTCCTCTGTCGCCCACATATGCCGAGACGTACAATTCGGCTGACTCATCCGCAACCTCCACGCAAACGGAGCCTCCTTCTTCTTCATCTGCATCTACCTACACATCGGCCGAGGTCTCTACTACGGCTCATACCTAAACAAAGAGACCTGAAACATCGGAGTCATCCTCCTACTAACCCTCATAGCAACTGCCTTCGTAGGCTACGTCCTACCATGAGGACAAATATCGTTCTGAGGAGCTACTGTCATCACAAACCTATTCTCCGCAATCCCCTACATCGGACAGACACTAGTAGAATGAGCCTGAGGAGGTTTCTCGGTAGACAACCCCACACTAACTCGATTCTTTGCCCTCCACTTCCTCCTCCCATTCGTCATTGTAGGCCTCACACTAGTTCACCTCACCTTCCTCCACGAAACGGGATCAAACAACCCACTAGGCATCCCCCCCGACTGCGATAAAATCCCATTCCACCCCTACTACACCATCAAAGACATCCTAGGCTTCGCACTAATACTCTCCCTGCTAGTTGCCCTAGCCCTATTCTCCCCCAACTCACTAGGAGATCCAGAAAACTTCACACCAGCCAACCCCCTAGTAACTCCCCCCCACATCAAACCCGAATGATACTTCCTATTCGCCTACGCTATCCTTCGATCCATTCCCAACAAACTAGGAGGCGTACTAGCCCTAGCCGCCTCAATCCTAGTCCTATTCCTAGTTCCACTACTCCACACGTCAAAACTACGATCAATAACCTTCCGCCCTATCTCACAAATCCTATTCTGAACCCTAGTAGCCAACATCCTCGTCCTAACCTGAGTAGGCAGCCAACCAGTAGAACACCCATTCATCATCATTGGGCAACTAGCCTCATTCACCTACTTCCTAATTATCCTAGTCCTATTCCCCCTTGCAGGCCTCCTAGAGAACAAAATCCTCAAACTCTAATTAACTCTAATAGTTTATAAAAACATTGGTCTTGTAAACCAAAGATTGAAGACTAAACCCCTTCTTAGAGTTACTCATCAGGAAGAAAGGACTTAAACCTTCATCGCCAACTCCCAAAGCTGGAATTTTGACCTAAACTACTTCCTGACCCCCCCCCTAAACAGCCCGAATCGCCCCCCGAGATAACCCCCGCACAAGCTCTAACACCACAAACAAAGTCAACAACAACCCCCATCCCCCAACCAAAAGCAACCCCCCCCCCTCCGAATAAAGCATAGCTACCCCACTGAAATCCGACCGAACCGACAACAAACCTCCACTATTCACCGTCCCCTCATCCACCAAAAGCTCTCAAACACCCCCCACAACAAGCCCTACCACCACAACCAATCCCATCCCAAAACCATAACCAACAACCTTTCAGTTCACCCAGGTTTCGGGAAAAGGTTCCGCCCCCAAAGATACGGAATAAACAAACCCAACCAGCTTCCCCCCTAAATAAACTATAACAAGCCCCAAGGACCCAAAAGAAACCCCCAAATTTACCAACCCCCCGCATCCCGCAACAGCCGCCCCCACCAACCCCATTACCCCATAAAGGGGGGAAGGATTAGAGGCAACCGCCAAACCTCCCAAAAAAAAGCAAAGACCTAGGAATATAACAAATTTTTTCATAAGTTCCCCCTGGGCCTTTTTCCGGGATAAACGGCCGGAAAAGCGGTTTTTATTTTTTTTTAAGGTTGGGAACGCCTACATTAGCCCCCCCCCCTTCCCCCCCCAGCATGTTTCTTCATGCTTGCAGGGTAGTAAGTATGATGCGACGGGGGGGGTGTAAGTAATGCATGACATCCTCTACCACATCAGACAACTAATGTAATGTAGGATAATCCAAGTTATATGTCATGGTACTCCATAGAAAACCCAAACATTATCTCCTAAATAAGTGATATTCGGGCAAGTATCCCACCAGGCACATTCTTGTTTCAGGTACCATATAGCCCAACTACTCCTACCCAAAGCTAAGCAGCAAGCGTTACCCCACGACCCAGGACTTCTCCCTTATGCCCCTTCTCCAACCCAGGAAACGACTACCGTCACAGTACACCTTTGCATTCCCCTAGTCTATTGAATTCGCCCACCTCCTAGGTAAATTCTCAGCCAACAGCCTTCAAGCACTCCCAAGCCAGAGGACCTGGTTATCTATTAATCGCGTATCTCACGAGAACCGAGCTACTCAACGTATGAGTGATTTAGGTTATTGAACTTCAGGCGCATACATCTCCTAACCTTGCTCTTTTGCGCTATTGGTTGTAACTTCAGGAACATACCCCGTTGAATTCCGTCTCCCTTGCTCTTCACAGATACAAGTGGTCGGTTGAATACTCCTCCCTACTCTCACCGGCTTTCGGCATACCGACCTTCTACACTTGTTTTTTTCTGGCGTCTCTTCAATAAGCCCCTCAAGTGCAGAGCAGGAGTTATCTTCCTCTTGACATGTCCATCACATGACTACCGAGCATATGAATCCCCTAACACCCAGAATGTCATGGTTTGACGGATAAGGTCGTCGCAAACTTGACACTGATGCACTTTGACCCCATTCATGGAGGGCGAGCTACCTACCTCTAGACAATAAATAGTGTAATGGTTGCCGGACATACTTATTTTTTTATCAATCACTAGGGGTTTACCATTCAAACCCCATTTTCATGCGTTATTTTTTTTTATCTTGACAATTTTTGTTTCGTTTCGTTAAACAAATAGCCCGTATCTCCCTACATTTTCCAAACTATTCATCATTCATTCACCATCAATTAACTTTCCTCTATACTTTCTAACAATACAAACCAAACAATTAAACACCATCACCACCACCATCTCCCCAAAACAACCACAGAAAACTCCCTAACAAGTCCCACCCGTCCTTTTTCATTTTTTTCTACACATCAAAATCACCCCACATTTCCTACCTTTACCCCATCCAAAAAACTCAAACAAAAATATAAAATATAATCACAAAATATCCAATCTCACCAAGCCTTAAAC